CTATACGATTGCAGTCACTAAGAACTTCGTATGGAAGTAATGCTATGATTGAACCATCAGAACTACTTCGAGATCTCGTTTTTAGTTCCTATCCGTTGAGTTTTTATCAATATCAATGCATCCGACTCTCCTTCTTCCATTTCTTTGTTTGGAACCATGCTTTCAATTCTGAGCCCTTGTCTTTCTCTTCTATATGCTTGATTTCATCTGTTTATTCATTCGTCACAGCCGAAACGGAAGGACTTCTATTGGAATCCTCATTGAAATTCCCAGTGGGATAGGAAATAAAATGGATGGGGGTTCATAGAAAATCAGTCAATATCTACCATATACATTGCTTTCATAGTGTAAACCAACTATTCACATCTTAGATTCATCCGGATTCGAGAATCCTTCTTTGAACATACACAAGAACTGTCTTCTAGCCATAATATATAGATATATACCTACCTTAAACCCCCTTTTTTTAGGAATCATAATGTCGTAATTCACTGAACAAATAGAAATAGAATATTTGGGGTATGGCATAAATGGGCCAGAAACCTGGGGAAAAATATCTTTTATTTTCCTTTTTTTTTTTTTACTTTTTTACAAAGCATATCGGAATCTTTTTTGCTACTACTCTAGATCATATATATCATATTTCTATCCCCCAATAGCTTATCTCGAAATAGCTTATTTCGAGCCGCCCATACATATTACATATTGGGTTAGGATAAGCGAAACTAAAGGATAAAGCGCTTTTCAAAGATAGTCAATGATGACCCTCCATGGACTCGCCTATATAAGCCGCAGCTAAAGTTGCAAAAATAAGAGCTTGAATCCCACTTGTAAATAATCCAAGGAACATGACAGGTATAGGAACCACTGAAGGTACTAAAGAAACAAGAACAAGAACTACTAATTCATCAGCCAATATATTCCCGAAAAGTCGAAAACTAAGTGATAGGGGTTTTGTGAAATCTTCTAGGATGTTAATTGGTAAGAGGATTGGCGTTGGTTGAATGTATTTACCGAAATAACCCAAGCCTTTTTTGGTAAGACCCGCATAGAAATAGGCCACAGACGTGGGTAAAGCTAAAGCAACAGTAGTATTTATATCATTCGTGGGTGCGGCTAACTCCCCCTGAGGTAGCTCTATGATTTTCCAAGGTAAAAGAGCCCCTGACCAGTTAGAAACAAAAATAAATAGGAACATAGTTCCAATAAAAGGAACCCAAGGACCATATTCTTCTCCAATCTGAGTTTTGCTCAAGTCTCGAATGAATTCAAGGACATATTCGAAGAAATTTTGACCGTCAGTCGGAACGGTTTGTGGATTTCGAACAGCTATAGTGGTTGAACCTACTAAGATAGCAATTACGACCCAAGAAGTAATAAGCACTTGAGCATGGACTTGGAAACCACCTATTTGCCAATAGAAATGTTGGCCTACTTCCACACCGGATAGATCGTATAACCCTTTTAGGGTGTTGATGGAACATGGTAGAACATTCATATTGCCCTCTGACAGAAGTAGAACTTAAAAAGGAATTATTTTGATTCCACTATCTCTTTCTCAACTCGGCTACTTGAATCGTGTATTTCGGATACCAAGGAATCCTCGAAAATCCCCAGTGATGTTTCTCTCGTTTTTTTTTTTTTAGATTCAGGAAAAGGACCCAATTCTATAAATCCATAAATTTACCTAAGTCATTGACTTATCTTATTATTAATCAACGATTTGTTATAGAGCGAGAACGGCCCTCACAAATTGCCGAGACTAATTTGTTAAGAATGAATCGAATTGACCCTATAGAGTCATCATTGCTTGGAATCGGAAGATCTGCAAGATCCGGGTCACAATTTGTATCGATTAAACAAATCGTTGGAATTCCTAAAGTTACACATTCGCGAAGAGCCTTATAGCCGTCTTGCTGATCAACGACGATTACAATATCAGGCAACCCCGTCATATATTTGATCCCACCCAGATAGGTTTGCAAGTGATATAATTGTCTCTTCAAGATTGCTGCATCTCTTTTCGGAAGACTGTTGAGTCTTCCCGTCTTTTGTTCCGCTCTCAAATTACTGAACGTATGAAGTCTCCTTTCTGTAGTGGACCAATTCGTTGACATCCCACCGAGCCATTTTTTATTAACATAATGACACCGAGCCCTTATTGCAGCCGATGCGACTGAATCAACTGCTATTTTTTTGGTACCAACTATTAAGAATTGTTTTCCCGTACTCGCTGCATCAAAAACTAAATTACAAGCTTCTGATAAAAAACGAGCAGTTCTAGTAAGATTTGTAATATGCATCCCTTTACGCTTTGTAGAGATGTAAGGTGCCATGCTAGGATTCCATTTCTTAGTCTTATGCCCAAAATGAACTCCTGCTTCCATCATCTCTTCCAAATTGATGTTCCAATATCTTCTTGTCATTTTTCCCCACACTTCCTCTTTTTTTTAAGAGACGAGGTGCCCTAAATAAAGAATTGTTCCGACGGAACCTTCTACCGGAGATTGACCGTTGATACACGGGCCAAGCCATTAATTCCTTTCTATTCGTTATTATCTTTATTACCAAATCGAATAACCGAACTAGATAGTGAAAGTGAAGTTAAAGGGATGGATTTGCTCTTAGAAATCATGAAATCCCGCAAATTAGGATGGATCATGGACTTTCTTTGGGATGCAAGAATCAAATAATCCTCTGTGTTGAAATAAAATATCTCTTATTTCCCCCCCGAAGAGATTCTTCTTTTTCATTTCCAAAGGAATGTTGCTGCGTTGCCTTGAACGGTACACTAATCCTTTGAATCCGGTACCAACAGGTATCATACCCCCCAGAACAACGTTCTCTTTCAGGCCTTTCAACCAATCGATACGACCTCGTAGAGCGGCTTTTGCTAAAACCCGAGCAGTCTCTTGAAAACTCGCTTCGGATATGAAACTTTGAGTATTCAGAGACGCCCTCGTTATTCCCAATAGGACAACTCGATAACTGATCGCTTCTTCCAAAGCGCGCGCTGTTCGTTCCGCCCGCAACAATCCTATGAGTTCTCCAGGTGAAAAAACATTAGACATTCCATCTTCTGAAACCAACACTTTTGATGTTATTTGACGCACAATAATTTCTATATGCCTATTATGGATTTTCACCCCCTGGGATCGATAAACCTTTTGAATTTTATTAACCAAAGAGATACGGCTTTGTGCTATGGTTAACTCAGCACCAATCAAGAATCCCCAAGGAATTCCAAAAATTCTTGTTATACATTCGTTCCAACCTTCAACCCTCTCTTCTAGGTTCATTGAGATTGAATCAATCGAACGCACTTCTAAGATTTGTTCTACTTTTGGAAGACCTTGCGTTATATCACTAGATCTCGATTTTTCATAGATAAATGTAACTACTGTATCTCCTTCGTAAAGGATTGCCCCATAATGGCCATGAACGGTGGCTCCTGGAGTAGCCAAATAGGGCTTAGCGGATCTTATTACTAAAGAGTCAACATGAACAATTATAACCTGCCCAGATTTGAGGCGCGGTCCATATTTGGCTATACATACATTTTCACAAATCAACTGTCCAAGGCGAATGATTGTCGATGTCTCTTCACAATAGGCGATCTGGAGCGAATCCCAATTCAAATTGACTGGATTCAAAATCATGTTACTGCATGGATTCGGATTCGAAAGTCTCCCACTTTCATCCATTAAATAATAGTTAAGTACTTGGAAAGTCTGTTTGAAATTCTCAAGGAGCAAATATTTATTTACCAAGATCTGATTATGAGTTATTAAGTGGTAAGATGGAGACAAATGCGCAATTTTCGGCACACTCCCTAAAGGACCCGACGAATTCCTAATTGGAATTCGGAGATCCCTTTTACTTTTCATTGATTCTTTTCTCCCATTGTTGTTATATTTCAAACCGTTGAATGGACCCATTCGAGAACAATTAGATGATGACAAAATGATCAAAGACTGGCATTCCTTATTTTGACTCAACAACGTACGACTAGTTCCTTGATGTTGGGTAAGTGATTGTTGAATCCTTCCCTTGGAAGAAAAAGGTTTGAGATTCATACAAGCTACTCCATTATCGGGGATCAATCCCGACCCTGCCGGATCATTCCTTTTTCTGTTATACGCGGACTTCGCTAAGTCCATTCTTAGGAAATCTCGAATCAGATCATTGACTCTTACTTCAACAAAGGAAGCATGAACCTCCTCTCTAGACGAACCCTTTTTGTCTTGGTCCCAATTAAAAACTAAACAAGTTCGAACTGATTGAATACTTGTGTGAGAAATTCCTCGAATTGTTTTGCCATTTCCATAAAGGATATACTTGACAACTCTAAGTTGCAAACTCTCCCTTTCCTGCAAGAGATCGTGGGGGAAAAGCGTTGCTAAATAAATCTCGTCTTCTCTTTCATCTGGGCCTACGGGTCGAACCAAAACAAAAGACTTTTTCTTGATAGGTGTGATCCGTTGGACATAGATCCCATTTTTCCATTTTTTTTTTGCCTTTTTTTTTTTCGTGACTGGTAGTATTAAGATGCCACTATGCCAGGATATCTTATCTGTCTCTCCAGGAAAATGGATCTCTCCAGAAAAGATTTTCAGTTCAATCTCCCCCTTTTTTTTCTCTATTCGTACCAATCCGCCTACCCGGCTTCTTAGATTGAAAGTAATTTGGGTATCTACTCCAACAATACTATTGTTCCGCACCATTATGGAAGAGGATCCAGGTAATATATGTACTTCCTTGGGAATGAAAACGCCTTTCTTTTGGTATTTTTGCCTAAATTCTTTGGCTCTTCGAACCTCAATCAAATCCTCTTTTTTGACGATGGAATGCGTCTCTCTAGTCGCATATTTAGTACTTCCCGAACTGTTTCTTCTGTATTGGGGATCATCGAAATAAGCAAGAATACTCTTTCTACGGAAAATGCCATTTATGGGTATTTCCATCGAGATACCTGAACGAGGTATTAGTTCTCTCTCTCG